CTAGAGCCAATAAAGACTGAGAAGATTGACTCAAGAACAGGAGCTCCATTGTATAATTCAGACCTAACCATTAATCGAGAAGCGATGGGAACGACGGAAACCTGTGAATACAGAAGATTCTATTAAAAAGGAATCCTAATGATTCATTGAGTGGGATGGCGGAACAAACCAGGTATCAATTCATTTGTTCTGAAAGATCATGGGCTAACCTTACAATTGAAATAGATATTGAAAGAGTAAATGTTCGCCCGCGAAAGCTTTATTTTACCGAATTGCTCTATTTTTTGAGCGATCCGATATGATAAAAGACAAAACAAAATAAAGATTCGTTATAGCCTTATATTATATATTCTAAATTAATTAGAAATAAAAAATTACATTATCTATAAATATATGTTTAGCTATATATCCAAAAGCTATATATAAACAAGATATAAAAATTTCTAATAGAAATAGATTAGATGAAAATTAGATGAAATATCAAAGAATCCCACGATTCAGTGTATTATTCAAAAAATTGAATTTTATCTTAACTAAATTTTTTTGAATCATTTAATTCGCGAGGAGCTGGATGAGAAGAAACTCTCATGTCCGGTTCTGGAGTAGAGATGGAATTTGAAAAAGACCCATCCACTATAACCCCAAAAGAACCAGATTCCGTAAACAACATAGAGGAAGAATGAAGGGAATATCTTATCGAGGTAATCGTATTTGTTTCGGTAGATATGCTCTTCAAGCACTTGAACCTGCTTGGATCACATCTAGACAAATAGAAGCGGGGCGACGAGCAATGACACGAAACGTACGCCGTGGTGGAAAAATATGGGTACGTATATTTCCAGACAAACCAGTTACAGTAAGACCTACAGAAACACGTATGGGTTCGGGGAAAGGATCTCCTGAATATTGGGTAGCTGTCGTTAAACCAGGTAGAATACTTTATGAAATGGGCGGAGTAGCAGAAAATATAGCTAGAAAAGCGATTTCAATAGCGGCGTCCAAAATGCCTATACGAACTCAATTCATTATTTCGGGATAGGAATAAAATAAAAAGAGGTCGTTGGGATGAAAAAAAAATTGCAGGTCTCTTTTTTTGATTTTGGACAAACAATATTTCTTTTTTTTCCTTCGTTCTTTGCATTGAAAAATCGAATAAAAAAATGATATGATTCAACCCCAGACCCATTTGAATGTAGCGGACAACAGCGGGGCCCGAGAATTGATGTGTATTCGAATCATAGGAACTAGTAATCGCCGATACGCTCATATTGGTGACGTTATTGTTGCTGTGATCAAAGAAGCAGTACCAAATATGCCTCTAGAAAGATCAGAAGTAATCAGAGCTGTAATTGTACGTACCTGTAAAGAACTCAAACGTGACAACGGTATGATAATACGATATGATGACAATGCTGCAGTTATTATTGATCAAGAAGGAAACCCAAAAGGGACTCGAATTTTTGGTGCGATCGTCCGGGAATTGAGACAGTTAAATTTTACTAAAATAGTTTCCTTAGCCCCCGAGGTATTATAAGACGAGACCATGATATAGTTATAGTAAGTGAATGAAATCGATTAATTAGTAGATTGTGTTTCACGCATATACCTTTAATTTAATATTTAATAGAATTCATAAATAAAAAAGAAAAAAGAGCATGTTGATTATATCCAAATTAGGAGGCACCAATAATTTTAGTTTATCATGGGCAGGGACACTATTGCTGACATAATAACCTCTATACGAAATGCCGACATGGATAGAAAAGTAACGGTTCGAATAGCATCTACTAATATCACCGAAAACATTGTTAAAATACTTTTACGGGAAGGTTTTATCGAAAACGTGAGGAAACATCAGGAAAGCAACAAATATTTTTTGGTTTTAACCCTGCGACATAGAAGGAATAGGAAAGGAGCATATAGAACTATTTTAAATTTAAAACGGATCAGTCGACCTGGTCTACGAATCTATTCTAACTATCAACGAATTCCTAGAATTTTAGGTGGTATGGGGATTGTAATTCTTTCCACTTCTAGAGGTATAATGACAGACCGAGAGGCTCGCCTAGAAAGAATTGGTGGAGAAATTTTGTGTTATATATGGTAATCCTTCTGATATTCGAATTGGATCCAGAACTTCCTATTTGTGAAAAAAAAAAGAGAAAGGGCGGGTTGTCTAATATCACTACTCCTCCATTAATTAATACTTTAAGGGGGTTTTACCTGGAATGAAAGAACAAAAATGGATTCATGAAGGTTTAATTACTGAATCACTTCCCAATGGTATGTTCCGGGTGTGTTTAGATAATGAAAATATGATTTTAGGTTATGTTTCAGGAAGGATCCGACGTAGTTTTATACGGATACTACCAGGAGATAGAGTCAAAATTGAAGTAAGTCGTTATGATTCAACCAAAGGGCGTATAATTTATAGAATCCGAAACAAGGATAAGGATAAGGATTCGAATAATTAGGGAGTTTTTTCAACTTCAACATTCCT